TTATTCGTACCGAGGGTTCGAATCCCTCTCTTTCCGTTTCCGTCGATGGCTTGGTATCTTTCAAATTCGAATTTAGCGAACCTTTTTGCTTTTTTTTATATTTTAATAGTGAAAGATGTGGAATAGAGAAAATCCTAAGAGCATTTCTAAGAATAGAATAAAGCAAGGAAAACCTTCTTTTTTTTATTCTTCACGTCCAGGATTACGTCCTGGATCATTAGATAGGAATCCGAAGATGAAGAGAGAAACAAAGAATATCACTACGGTGTAAACAAAGAGTTTGAGAGTAAGCATTACACAATCTCCAAATCTGTTTTTGTGGGAAAAAGAAAATAGATTCTCTATTTTTATACTACATATCCTATTTTGACACCAAGAAATGAAACGGTTTTCGAATTTCTCGAAATAGAAAAGAGTTTTCAGAAATTCACATAATTAGAATTCGATATTGTGGGGGACTCTAATAGGGTGTTTCAGTGAAAAAAAAGTCATAATCGGGAAATGGGAGGATCCAAATTTAGAGTGGCTACTCAAGAATTTCAACGTTTGAATTGAGGGTTCGTTCATATTGTAAGACTCATCTGATCTTATCAATTGGTAATTTTTTTTTCTCGAACTCGAATAAATCATGAATTTTTCTAGGACAGTATTAAAGATCTCATCGAAAACTTACAGCAGCTTGCCAAACAAAGGCTAAGAGAAGAAAGAGAACAGGTATGACTGGCATAACATCTACAATTGGATTCAAAAAAGCGTAGGCCTCGGGCAATTTGGCGAATAAAAAACTACTCGAAAAAAGGGCAGAATTAAGACAAATATAAATCAAACTAAAGATATTAAGCATAACAAACATTTTGTTCTTGGAGATAATTGTATTTTGATTGAGTTATTAATATGTTATTGATATAAGGTAAAAATGAAGAAAAGAAATTAAGGTAGACAAAAAAAAAAAGACTTCTTTGAAACGAACCAATCAAAACAAAAATACTTCAATTCTCACAAGAGAATAGAAGAAATCATACTTTAATACAATATCTTAATTGAATTATCTGTAATTATCAATAAATTTAGTTTAATTCGACATCTACACGTGTCAAAATCCTAATACTAAACCAAGAATCGAATTTATTTCATAGGGATTTGCACCGGAATTGACGAACAACCAATATCAATATTAGTGTTTATTAGTATTGAATAGAAATTGAAATGGGGCGTGGCCAAGTGGTAAGGCAACGGGTTTTGGTCCCGCTATTCGGAGGTTCGAATCCTTCCGTCCCAGAGTGGACTCTAATATATATCAGAATATAAATTCACTTTTTGTTTTTGAGCAATCTTCTATTTAAGAGTATAATTTTTGTTTTGATAAAATTTACTTCTTGCTTCTAATTTTTCCAAATTTTTCTCTGAATCAGATCTTTTTTCAAAAATGGAATCGAGTTCAAATAATACGAAAGGATAACAGAATCCAGTTGTGATCCAGGTAAGATGGGAACAGAGATCCCAAGAGCAAGGGGTTGAATTCAAAAAAAGTCTCATGGGCCTTTTAGCTTATGCCTCTACCCTTCCTTCACTTTCGTATTTAAGTTAGTTGCTTAGAAAAGCCTTACGTGACAAATCTAGTTGAATTTTCAAGGATACATTCTAAATCGAAATGCGAAAGCCTCTATATTCCCTAGCCTTTTTTTAATAAGACAGCCGAATTATTCTCCTTTCATTTCTGAATTCTAAACAAGAGGGTATTCTTGTTACTGATTGAATTCAATCAACGGGATTAAGTCTCTTAAGACTCGTTAATGACTTAATCTGGATCTTTTTCTTTTTGCCTTTGTATTTTAGACAAAATAGTCTAGCATCCCGCAAAATAGGAGCCTTTTTTATTTATGATTCATCACCCCCACGGAATGAATTGAGAGTGGGAGTAGATAAGAGTTAGTGAGCGATGGAAGATATCAATTTTAATATCTATGTCTGTCCAAATCTCATTACCAAATAATAAAGTTCCATATCTAATGGATTTTCGTTGACCCTAATTTTTAGGTATTTGGTGTTTGGCTCTAATGAATAATTGTAAATCTATGTAATAACAATTGAGACGGGGGTGATTCATCCATCTTATTTACTTTATTTTCATTTTCCATTTTAGGGAAAGATTATTCAACCGTAAGCCCAAGTCAAAAAAAGTACGCATAATTTGAGGAAATCCTTATATGCATGCATTGTTATCCTTCTATTTCAGTGATAGCATTCTTTCGCTTTTTTTGAAAAAGAGTTGTGAGCCCTTACTTTCTTGTTAAATATTTAATATAGAATATCCATAATTACTTCCAATGAAAATTGTTCAGTCTAATCTGATAGATACGGAAATCCTCTATTTTTTGTAATTCTGATTTTCTCTTGCAGGATGAAAGAATAACAACCTAAATATTCCCTTTCATTAGTCTTTTGTATCCAATCTAGGCAAAAAAGAAATTTCCTTTTCAATCTATTTCTATTTATCCGTTTGAAATCAGTTCAGTTCAATCCGAATATGGATTTATCTCTCTTATGATGATCAAATGCAATCCTTAGTAAAACTTTATTCAAATGGTGATGTCGAGGTAGGAAATTTTTTCAATTAAATAGTTTTAATGTTTCTTAGAAGTCCTTGTTACTCGAAGAAGTATAAGATTATTGAATCTATTCTATGGAATCATTTGAAGATGCAACGCAGATTCAAGAAAAAAAAATTATTCGTCTTATTTGTTATTTATAAATAAAAAGAAATAAAAAAACGATTGCATTCATACAAGAAAATAGAGGGTTAAATTAAATTCTTACTGAGGACTTTTGTTCATAACTGAGGCTTCAATTACCTATTCCTTTCATATAGAAAGATAGAAAGAAGTAAAAAGCACTGTCTATCGACCGAAGCAATGACTATTCATGATTCCATAATTGAATCAATTCCATACTGGTTCCAAACTAGAGAAATGTTATGGTAAAACTTCGTTTGAAACGATGTGGTAGAAAGCAACGTGCGACTTGAAGGACATGATCAGCTGTGGATTTTTTTCCATCCACCGTTTTCTATTTTATATTATCTAGGAATGAATGGGCTCTTGGCTCGACATCCTTTGTTCTACTACAACCCTCGTTTTTTGTTGGGTTGTAATGTAAATAGTACATGATGGAGCTCGAGTAGAAAGTATTTATTCATTTCTCAGGGGCAAGGATCTAGGGTTAATACCAATCAATACGTTGGAACAAACTTCGTAAGTATATTTTTGATATAGAAATCGAAAGGATCCGATTCGAGCAATTTTTTAATCCAAAAGGAAAATATTTTGGAATTTCTAAAACTCTTTCGATCAAAAGTGTATCATGCAAGAATCAATTGTTCGTATGATTCTTTGATAGAAAGAAATCACAAAAAGGGGTGTGTTGCTGCCATTTTTTAAAACGATTAAAGATCACCGAAGTAATGTCTAAACCCAATGATTCAAGGCAAAGATAAAGGATCCTGGAACAAGGAAATACCGTTTTTCAATTGTCTCAACAATTAGATCAGAATGGAGACTCCCAAAATAAAATGGATTCGAAAGGAGACAAACAACAAATGGGTTAGAGACCGCTCAAAAAATGAAATGCCTAAGGATTTTCTTTTAGGCGATTTGAAAGTTATCCAACTTGAGTTATGAGAGTACGAATGCTTTTTTTTTTTTTTCGAAAAAGAAGAAAAAAAAGAAGGACTTAAATCTCTGGAAATTGATTTGATGGTTTTATAGACCTATTTGACATTCAAATTCGATACATAATAACTTCTAATCATTTTTTCTCGAGCCGTACGAGGAGAAAACCTCTTATACGTTTCTAGGGGGGGTATTGTTCATCTATATCTATATCTATCCCAATGAGCCGTTTATCGAATCGTTGCAATTGATGTTCGATCCCGAAGAGAAGGAAGAGATCTTCGGAAAGTGGGTTTTTATGATCCGATAAATAATCAAACCCATTTAAACGTTCCTGCTATTCTATATTTCCTTGACAAGGGCGCTCAACCTACAGGAACTGTTCATGATATTTCAAAGAAGGCGGGGGTTTTTACGCAACTTAGTCTTAATCAAATGAAATTCGATTAAGCAATCGAACCAAAAAAGAGGGTGTAGATGACTCCTATATAGTTTTGTAGAACTTTTTCTTTACTACTCCCCCCTTTTTTTGGTTCGATTCATACCTATTTATTATTCCTATTTAATCTTGCTACTATAGAATATCATGTTCTATAAGTATAAGGACAAAAATCGATTTTATTGCTAGAATTTTATTGATATAAGATCCATATAAAAAAGATCAAGTGAATACAATGAAATAATTGGATCTCGAAATATAAAAAATTCACATTACCCGCAACCGGGCGGTTTTTCGTTGGAAATCTATTAACAAAACAAGAGATTAAGCTTGTTTATTTTCCTTCTATTGCTTGATTGAATAAACCCGAGGTTTATTCCTATTTTTTTACTTAATTTATTCTTTAACCTACACTTCTTTTGGATCCATTTGTATATGGAATGCACATTCAGTACAAGTCCTTTTGCTTTTATATTTATTTCAAGTATTTAGAAATTTTTTCGATTTATCTAATTATTTATATATAAATATTTAATTTTATTTTGATTCTCATTATTTGGGTTTTCATTAAATTAATAAATTAACTCTTTTTGTTTTCGCCATTGCCATTGTCTTTTTTATATTCTTTTCTCACGATTCATATTCAACATTCCCAGTAATATTGACAACAGTGTATCGAACAAATATAATTTGATCGTAGATAACTGGATCTATTTATCTCCATTCTCCATACCAGAGGTTTGGTTTTTTTCTTTACGTCATTCAAAATTAAAATGACGGGTTCGTTGGATTTTCTGTTATACAAGAAGTTTTTTTTTTTAGTGAAAAAAAAAAAATGAATACTGCTGGATAGCATAAGAACTAAGGGGCCGTCGATCAATTTTTACTTTATC